TCTTATCATAGGATATGATCTATTTTATTTGATTAATGGATCCAACAACCCATTTAAATGAATTAAAAAAGAGAATGACCTTATTCGAATTCTAAACGCCTCGTAATCTTCAACCAATTATGTGCTTCAATATAATTACCTGGGGTAAGCGCTATAGCCTGTTTCCAATACTCAGCAGCCTGATCGAACCAAGCCTCTGCAATTTCAGAATCACCCCGTCGAATGGCCCGTTCTCCCTGGTCGGAATAGGTAAGTAAATTCCTTTCCTTAGAACCGTACTTGAGAGTTTCCTACCTCATACGGCTCAGCAATTGATTCTTTTGGCATCGCATTTTAATCTATACTAACTGAATTCGATTTTGGAGAAATCTATCCCCCTTTTGGGGGGATTAGGCCGAAGAAGTTAATTACATAAGTTTCAAACTCTAATTTTTTTTGATCAAAAATCAGTTTTCTCTTTTTTCCCACCTTCAGAAGAATGAAACATAGATATCTCCCTATCTCATTACGTTAGATTTTTCTGAAAGGGAACTATCTCGTTTTCATATATGAAATTTATATAGAATCTTTGAAAAAGACTTTCCCTCTATAAATAAGAAAAAATAACTTACTATCTTTGGGATCTGACACTACACCGCTGCTCAATACCTTATACCTTAATGGATCAACTTTATTACATAAGTTGATTACCTCCCATATCATGATATGATATAAGTATAAGTAAGCAGTTCTTAACTGTATTGACCCAATAGTTCGCTAATTGACCTTTACGGTGCTTTATCTATCAATTCGATCCTTTATCCATAGAATAAAGTATATAGGCGTACCTATTTCTTCATATTTTGTTTCTTGTGAAGTCTCTTTTCTTGCTACAGCTGAGAAAAATCGTTTCTTTGTACGATGCATATGTAGAAAGCCTTTTTTATAGCATTTACTAGCTAATTTAGTTGATCTTTTTTCCTTCTTTCTATAGTGTAGATAGCCACACGTAATGACAGATCACGGCCATATTATTAAAAGCTTGCGGTAAGAATGGATTTCGTTCTATTGCCTGGAAATAATATTCCAAAGCCTTTGTATGCTCTCCGTTGCTTGTGTGTATAAGGCCTATGTTATAGAGTATATAACTTCGATCATAGGGATCAATTTCTGATCGCGTAGCTTCATAATAATTCTGTAAAGCTTCCGCATAATTTCCTTCCGATTGAGCTGACATCCGTTACGGTCGTTCATTTTATGCAAAGAATCTCCGTTCCAGAACTGTACGTGAAATTTGCATTTCATACGGCTCCTCCCTTCAGTGCATAGTACTAAGTAATCCATGGAATCCAAATTTTACTAGTCTCATTATGAACTGACAGGGGCTAGTATTTTTACAAGAAATTTCTAGCCAACCTCCCTGCCAGAGGTTTTTTCCTTTCTTAACACCAATCTATTTCTATATAGAAATAGTAACTCCAACAATTTCTTTGTACTCAACGCCCCCTATTTTCAGGAATTAGTCACTTTAACGGTCTTTGATGGTTATATGGATATCCAAAGTACAAACGAGATGGATGTTTGTTGTCCTAACCATTCTTGTTATTCCCGATACCAATAAGGAAAAGGATAATTTAAAACAAAGTTTTCATGTTGTTGATTCCTAAGTGTAGTGCTTCTTTCCCTATGTATGCCGCCTATGGGTACTAGTGAAGCAGGATTGACCTACAATACAGAACCTATAGGTGTACCCTTTCGCTCAATACTAAAATCGACAATTGAAGCATCTGAGGCTGCATCTCTTGAGAATACACAAGAGAAGGAATTATTCTATATCCAAACTTCACCTTCATCAAGCGTAGGTTTATTTCAATAATTTCTTTCTTTACATCTCAAACCTCAAACCACGCCCCTTTTTCGTAACGTAAGACTGAGAGTGAAAAAAAAAAACACGAAAAAAGAATCAAATCGCACCATCTCTGTAATAAGTAAATGCCTTTTTTTCTCCTGAAGTTGTCGGAATTATTCGTAATAAGATATTGGCTACAATTGAAGAGGTCTTATCAATAAAATTTCCATTGATCTGAGATCTAGGCATAATTAATTAGCAATCCATTCTATAATTCTTTTCATTACCCCGAAGGGAATGATCCCACAAACATAGGAATTGTACAGTACGAAATAACATAAAAACAAACAGACTAATTCGAAAAAAAGATGTGGATCCTACACTCAAATTATTCTTTTTGGTAAGGAGAGATATGAAATATTTGAATCAGATTGGATTTCATCCCAATGTACCTGTACTGCAATAATATGAATGATTCGCTATTCACTCGGTTTCTGGTCAATAATAACATTATATTATATAGGAGAGATGGCCGAGTGGTTCAAGGCGTAGCATTGGAACTGCTATGTAGGCTTTTGTTTACCGAGGGTTCGAATCCCTCTCTTTCCGTTTCTGTTAATTGACTAATGTTACCGATCACAATATATCAAATAACAATCGATACCCTTATTCCAATCTAAGACCCTCATTTGCTAGAGATTCTCTATTCCTAATTACATTACTTTGATACATAAAATACAACTATCGAAAAGAACGAAAAGGAAAATCCTACTCTTGATCCATTTGTAATACGTAAATGGGAAAATGCGGATCAAAGCCCTTAGATCTATTTATTTTCCTTTACTTCATTCAGTAAAAAAGGGGGCAAAAAATTGTCTGAATCTTTCCTTCTTATTTTCGTTAGGTTCAAGTCTGACGGGAATAATATTCTACGACTAACAACTCATTTATTTTCAAACCAATCAATTTACTGTCTATTATTTGATTTACTAATCCTTTATATTGGAATGAGTCAATAGTCAAATGTTTTGGCAATTCCTCATGGGGGGACGATTCAATAGAATTTTGAATCAGAGCTTTCGATCTTTGTTTATCCTTCGTAGTAATAATATCTCTGGGTTTGCAACGATAACTTGGTATATCCACTATACGACCATTAACTAAAATATGTCTATGGTTAACTAATTGCCGGGCTCCAGGAATGGTCGAAGCCATACCCAATCGAAAAAGGATGTTATCCAAACGCATCTCAAGTAGTTGTAATAAAACCTGATCTGTTGACCCTTTGGCTTTTCCAGCGATATGTACATATCTAAGTAATTGTTGTTCTGTCAGACCATAATGAAAACGCAATTTCTGTTTTTCTTCTAGACGAATACGATATTGAGATTTTTTCCCAAAACGCGATTGGTTTTTAAAATCACTTCCGGATCTAGGCCTTTTACTAGTTAGTCCTGGTAAAGCCCCCAGACGGCGTATTTTTTTGAAACGGGGTCCTCGGTAACGAGACATAAAATAAAGACTCCTTTATTTTTTTTTTATTTTATTTTATTGACATTTCATATTATAGAATAAGTCTAAATTAAGACTGAACTAAAAGATAAACAAAGTAAAGCTAAATCTATTGAAGTACTACAAACTTTGAAGTAGTACAAACAAAGTAGAATGGAATAAATTGTATCAATATCCGGATTTTTTGTATATGTGTAAAATGTATATATAAGAAATTTAGACTCTGTCTTCTGATTTGTTTTATAGAAATCTATCTAATTCCTCCTCCTCCAATTAATTTTGTATTTGTAGTTACAAGTTATCACGACATAATAGATAGGATTGGCGACCCAACATTTGGAGAAAAGGAGAGGGTAGATTATCAATCATGGAAAAAATAGATAGAGAAAAAAGCCGGCTATCGGAGTCGAACCGATGACCATCGCATTACAAATGCGATGCTCTAACCTCTGAGCTAAGCGGGCTCATATAACAAACAGAATATAGTGTATAGAAATACACTAAACTACCTGAGCTTAGTTTAATACTAAAATGTATTAAATTAACTTTAATTAGCACTAGTATAGAACTACTATAACTAGTATAATATATAGTTCAGTATTCTTAAATTTAATTGTTAATTTAACGATGATATGGTTCTATAGTTAGTAGAAAAGTTAATAAAAAAGATGATATGATTCTATAGTCTAGTAGAAAAGTAATAAAAAATATCATATAACCAATTTTCAAATATATGACTATATATGACTAATTAGAATTTGGATTATATCATCGTGGATATTATATTTTTATTTATTTTTTTTATTAAATTAAATTAAATTATTTTTTTATTAATTTATTAAATATTAATATTTAATATATAATATATTATGATAATATCAAACTTGAAATTATGACTAAAAAAAAATCTAATTATTTCTTAGAGGAGTTATAGCAAATTATGTTAATTATATTAACTACCCGATCGGCCCTCAGAAAAGGATAAGAATAAAGATACAATCCAAATTCTATTCTTCTGGTTTCATTTAGATTAGAAACGTAGGGGATAAGAAAGAATGAATATCGACCGTTCCAGTATTGCCAATCATGACAGAAAAATGAAAGAGAGGGGAAACCTATATATGTGATATATATGTACCCATATTGAATTGCAGATTCATCAATGATAGAATCATTTCTGATTGAAACAAATATAGTTTATCTAATAACTATAAAATAATAGAAGATGGCTAAAAAAATAGCAGTATACACTTTTTCGATATTAGAATCATTATCTAATGAATTCAACGTTTCCAATATAAATCAAAGAAGTGGATAAAATTATAACCGGATCCCGGTCTGAAGGGGGATATGGCGAAATTGGTAGACGCTACGGACTTGATTGAATTGAGCCTTGGTATGGAAACCTGCTAAGTGATAACTTCCAAATTCAGAGAAACCCTGGAATTAAAAATGGGCAATCCTGAGCCAAATCTTTATTTGATATGTTTTTTTATAAACCAAGCAAGCAAGGGTTTATAAAAAAACAAACTCGAATTTCAAATAAAAAAGGATAGGTGCAGAGACTCAATGGAAGCTGTTCTAACGAGTGGAATTGATTACGTTCTGTTGGTAGTTGGAAAACCTACATCGAAATTATGAAAGGGGGAGCTCTATCTAT